TACCGGGCTTGCTCCTCTAGAGTACCTAAGCTAAAAAATTCTATGCTATGATACCCGTGATAATTCGATTCGGGTCTTCCCGTCTCAACTAGATATTCTAATTCGCGAATTTCTACACTAATCAAGATCGAGGAAAGGCAGTCTTCGAATCACTGACTCAACCTCATTGTCGAATCTGAATCCTACTCAACTGAGGGAGGTACTTATGGCAGAACGGGCGGATCTAGTCTTTCACAATAAAGCGATAGATGGAACTGCCATGAAACGACTTATTAGCAGATTAATAGATCACTTTGGAATGGCATATACATCACATATCCTGGATCAAGTAAAGACTCTGGGTTTTCAGCAAGCCACTGCTACATCCATTTCATTAGGAATTGATGATCTTTTAACAATACCTTCTAAGGGATGGCTAGTACAAGATGCTGAACAACAAAGTTTAATTTTGGAAAAACACCACCATTATGGGAATGTACACGCGGTAGAAAAATTACGTCAATCCATTGAGATCTGGTATGCTACAAGTGAATATTTACGACAAGAAATGAATCCTAATTTTAGGATGACTGCTCCTTCTAATCCAGTCCATATAATGTCTTTTTCGGGAGCTAGAGGAAATGCATCTCAGGTCCATCAATTAGTAGGTATGAGAGGATTAATGTCGGATCCTCAAGGACAAATGATTGATTTACCCATTCAAAGCAATTTACGCGAAGGACTCTCTTTAACGGAATATATTATTTCCTGCTACGGAGCTCGCAAAGGAGTTGTAGATACTGCTGTACGAACATCAGATGCTGGATACCTCACGCGCAGACTTGTTGAAGTAGTTCAACACATTGTTGTACGTAGAACAGATTGTGGCACCATCCGAGGTATTTCTGCGAGTCCTCAAAATGGGATGATAACAGAAAGAATTTTTATCCAAACATTAATTGGTCGTGTATTAGCAGACAATATATATATGGGTTCACGATGCATTGCCATTAGAAATCAAGATATTGGGATTGGGCTTGTTAATCGATTCATAACCTTTCGAGTACAACCAATATCTATTAGTATTAGAACCCCCTTTACTTGCAGGAGTACATCTTGGATCTGTCGATTATGTTATGGCCGTAGTCCCACTCATGGCGACTTGGTCGAATTGGGAGAAGCAGTAGGTATTATTGCGGGTCAATCTATTGGGGAACCCGGGACTCAACTAACATTAAGAACTTTTCATACCGGTGGAGTATTTACAGGTGGTACTGCAGAACATGTACGAGCTCCTGATAATGGAAAAATCAAATTCAATGAAGATTTGGTTCATCCCACACGTACACGTCATGGGTATCCTGCTTTTCTATGTTATATAGACCTATATGTAACTATTGAGGGTCAAGATCTTCTACATAATGTGAATATCCCACCAAAAAGTTTGATTTTAGTTAAAAATGATCAATATGTAGAATCAGAACAAGTGATTGCTGAGATTCGCGCCGAAGCATCCACCTTGAATTTTAAAGAGAGAGTTCGAAAACATATTTATTCTGACTCAGAGGGAGAAATGCACTGGAGTATCGCTGTGTACCATGCACCCGAATATACATATGGTAATGTTCATCTCTTACCAAAAACAAGTCATTTGTGGATATTATCTGGAGTTCCATACAGATCCAGTATAGTCCCTTTTTCGCTCCACAAGGATCAAGATCAAATAAATATTCATTCTCTTTCTGCCGAACGAAAATATATTTCTATTTCTAACCCTTCAGTGACTAATGATCAAGTGAGACACAAATCGTTTAGGTCGGATCCTTCTGGTAAAAAGGGGGAGTGGGTTCTTGATTATTCAGGACCTGATCGAATCATATGTAATGTTTATTGTAATTTCATATATCCCCCCATTCTCGACGATAATTCTGATTTATTGGCAAAGAGGCGAAGAAATAGATTCATCATTCCATTACAATCTAATCAAGAAAAAGAACTAATACCCCGTTCGGGTATCTCGATTGAAATACCCGTAAATGGTCTTTTCCGTATAAATAGTATTCTTGCTTATTTCGATGATCCCCGATACAGAAGAAAGAGTTCAGGAATTACTAAATATGGGACTATAGAGGTGGATTCAATCGTCAAAAAAGAGGATTTACTTGAGTATCGAAGAACAAAAGAATTTAGGCCAAAATACCAAACGAAAATAGATCGATTTTTTTTCATTCCCGAGGAAGTGCATATCTTACCCGGATCTTCTTCTATAATGGTACGGAACAATAGTATCATTGGAGTAGATACACAAATTACTTTCAATATAAGAAGCCGAGTAGGCGGATTGGTCCGAGTGGAGAAAAAAAAAAAAAAGATTGAACTAAAAATATTTTCTGGGGATATCTATTTTCCTGGAGAGACAGATAAGATATCCTGGCACAGCGGCATCTTGATACCACCAGGAACGGGAAAAAAAAATTCTAAGGAATCAAAAAATTGGATCTATGTCCAACGGATCACACCC